ATTTTCATTGTCTTCGGAATAATAGAATAATTAAATTTTGAATAGTGACCGGGATCTTCGCAAAACCTAAGTTAATGATCAATAGGTTTGGATAAAGAATTTAGGAAGGATATTCTCATATTGACGCAATACAAGGATAAGTATATGCGAAATCTATCCCTTTTAGTTAAAAGTTTTATTCCAATCCAACCTTTCCCTTTAAGGAATTTAATTGGTTAGCATAAAATAATATCTAATAAATAGAAAATGGAATCGTACATAATTCGTTATAAAGGAAACGGAATATATTCTTTGAAGAATCAAGATTCGTAATCAATACTGTCTTGTTTGTTGGATTAGGTCTAACTTTCTTAACCAAACTGCAAGCATGTAACTTTACGAGATGAAATAGGGAAAGACAGAAGATAGAACTTAAAAGAAAAAGATAATTGAAGTAACTCGTCTTCGAATCAACTTTGGTTGGGGTTCGAAAAATGAATAAATAAAAATAAAGTAAATTCAAGGAAGAACTTTCCCTTTTTCAGGGGTGCCTTCGGGAGTCGTGGAATGGTTTTCTTCTCCTCTTATTCCATATGGAATATAATGAGTTAAAATAAGAAGGAATAGGGGACGACGATTTGCTCCAAAAAGAAGATTAAATCCTATTGAAAAAGAAATAATCTGAAATAGAAAGAACTTTTTTAAAATTCCATTCTTTATTTATCTTTTATTCCAAAATTCCCCAAAAATCTAATTTCATTTTTCAATGGGTTTAGATGATCTAGTTTTTAATATTATTACTTTACTTAACTGACAGATTCCACAATAAATCTCTTGATTCGGAATTAGGGACTCATGTCCCATCTGATGAATCGATTTTCTTTTACACTTCTGTATCTCGCTCCATCTTGTTTTTTAGTATTATCTAAAATAACCGATGAATTATGAATTTTCCATAACTTAGGTAAATGCTTTACCAACATATGTAGTGTAGTAAAAAAAATGGAATTTAACCCCTTCATGCTTACTATAACTAGTTATTTCGGTTTTCTACTGGCTGCTTTAACTATAACCCCAGCTCTATTTATTGGCTTGAACAAGATACGTCTTATTTGAAATGAATTGAATGAATAAGTCAGAAAATAAGAATCTTTCTTTTGGATTCCTGGTATTATAGGACCCTTTTCCCCACTAATTACCAATTCTTTTCTTGGTCATTGAGATTCGTGGATAATTTAGACTATTATTTAGAGATAGATCGTACCTCTTTTTTTATCCCCTCGAACAAATCGAAATGATTGAAGTTTTTCTATTTGGAATCGTCTTAGGCCTAATTCCTATTACTTTAGCGGGATTATTCGTGACTGCGTATTTGCAATACAGGCGTGGGGATCAGTTGGATTTTTAATTGAGTAATATTTATTTTTGATTGGCCTCCTCCAGACTAGAGAGGAGGTCAAATTGGAGTTGTAATTCGACTTTGTTTTTTTTTAGTAAATTTACTTTACTCTGTTTCGACATAAGATAGATGGAATCACGCTCTGTAGGATTTGAACCTACGACATCGGGTTTTGGAGACCCGCGTTCTACCAAACTGAACTAAGAGCGCTTTCAAAAAGAAAATCCTTTTCTACTCCTAACGTGTCTCACGTACGTATAGTATCCACAAATTCAAGTTATATCCACTTTAATGGATCTCCCCGCTACTGCCCATAAAGAAGAGAGAAGTAATAGGTAGGGATGACAGGATTTGAACCTGTGACATTTTGTACCCAAAACAAACGCGCTACCAAGCTGCGCTACATCCCTTTTCCAAATTGTTGTACAATGCCATTGTACACAATTCCTTTCTTGTTTTCCACATCGTAATTTTCTTCTATTTCTCTATCTATATAGAACTTTCTTGTCATTTCTTGTTTTTGGTCTCATATAATCAAGGAAGGGTATATATCTAAAATCAAGTTGAATTTCACCTATAAAATAAAAGAAAGATTACTATTCCTTAGTAATGTATAGGAAGAAGGGGTCGTCTTTTTTCTTTTTTAGGGATAGGAAAATCTCGTCTATATGGTTCATTCTATAGTCTATATGGTTCATTCTATAGATATATAGAATATTGATTTTATATATATAGAATATTGATTTTGTTTTTTAGTTAGGAATTTCCCCTAAATAAAGAAAAAGAAATACAAACGATCTTGGGCAAGAGTATCTGATCATATATGTATTCCAATAAGGAAGGAGGATTTTCAATGCGGGATATAAAAACATATCTCTCTGTAGCACCCGTGCTAAGTACTCTATGGTTTGGGGCTTTAGCAGGTTTATTGATAGAAATTAATCGTTTATTCCCAGATGCTTTGTCATTCCCTTTTTTTTAATTCTAGTTATTCCTATGCGAGAGATAGAATTCTTCGTGACATGACGAAAATTTTCTTTCAATCCTTTTTTAGTATACGAAGCAAAAAGAAAGAAAAGATGGATTGGGTTGAACCTCAGAGTCATCAAAAATTTGGTAAATCCCATTTTGGAAGAAAACAAAAATTTAATTAAAAGCGGTATCCAAGCTAAGTCAGGCCTCACAAATCCGAGCATAGAAAGAGGCTGGCTAGGGCGGAGCTTGCTACTTAAATGAAAGGATTTCGAAGCAAAATCCTTGCTAATTCGACAAGGATTGTATTCTTTAATTATTTCTCCATTTTTTATTCTATTGGATTTTATTCTTCTTTTTCGGATCCAATATAGAAGAATAAAAGAACAGGTATAAGACTTAAGTTAAGTCGATCCAAAAAGGAAAGGAGGTTCATGGCCAAGGGCAAAGATGTTAGAATCAGAGTGATTTTGGAATGTATAAGTTGTGTTCGAAAGGGTACCAATAAGGAATCGACGGGGATTTCTAGATATAGTACTCAAAAGAATCGCCACAATACACCCGGACAATTAGAATTAAGAAAATTTTGTCGTTATTGCCGCAAGCATACGACTCATAATGAAATAAAGAAATAGGAGCATCGTGTTTTTGATTTTTCTAAAGAACAGAAAGAGTAAGAATTTCTTATTTAATATATTTAATATATAGAACGTAGATAGAATACAAAATACAAATCAACTCATCTGATTTTAGGTAGATATTATTTCATATGTATGGAGGTTTTTTTATATATACTATATAAATCAAATAATATATGGACCAAAGAAAGACTACTTCTTCTGGATCCAAAATTAATAAAATAAAGAAATCCATTTTTTTTTTCAATTTTTAAAATAAGGAATAAATCATGTATATATCTAAACAACCTTTTCGTAAATCTAAGCAACCTTTTCGTAAATCCAAACAACCTTTTCATAAATCCAAGCAACCTTTTCGTAAATTCAAACAACCTTTTCGTAAATCCAAACAACCGTTTCGTAGGCGTTCCCGAATTGGTCCGGGGGATCGAATTGATTATAGAAACATGAGTTTAATTAATCGATTTATTAGTGAACAAGGAAAAATATTATCCAGACGAATAAATAGATTAACCTTGAAACAACAACGATTAATTACTCTTGCTATAAAACAGGCTCGTATTTTATCTTTCTTACCATTTCGTAACTATGAGAATGAGAAGCAATTTCAAGCCCAGTCAATTTCAATAATTACCGGTCCTAGACACAGAAAAAATAGACATATTCCTCAATTAACACAAAAATTCAATTCCAATCGAAATTTAAGAAACTCCAACCAGAATTTAAGAAACAACAATCGGAGCTTAAGTTCCGATTGTTGATGTTTTATTCGAAAGGGTCAGACTCATATATAAATAAAGTAATCCAGTTTAGATTCTTGTGTTTGTTATAAGAAAAGAAAGAAAAATGGGAAAAAGAAATAGTTTTTTATTTATTGCAACACGCTCGTTGATTCCTACCACTTAATCTTAATTTATTGTATCTTCCCGGAGTTCCCTCTCCGGGAATTCAGTTTTCATTATTTCTGTATATTACTTTTTTATCCCTTTAATTGATGGTCTTTATTTTATTGGAAATCGTGTAAAGATTATTAGGATTTAATACAGCTACTTGTGCAAGCATTTTACGATTAAGAATCAATTCCTTTTTGTACAGATTGTGTATTAATTTACTATAGCTATCGAATACTTTATATATCCGTGTTGCTGCGTTTATCCGAGTGATCCACAAACGACGAAAATCCCTCTTTTGCCTGCCTCTATCTCGATGAGAAGAAACAAAAGCTCTTCTTACTTGTTGAGTAATCATTCGATTAAGTCTTAAATGAGCCCCCCTAAAGTTTGAGGCAAATGAACGCATTTTTGTTCGTCGTCTCCGAGCTATATATCCTCGCGGAACTCTGGTCATTGAATCAAATTAACCTTAATGAATAACTAATGATTTCTCTTCTTTTAACCGTTCTTTTTCCCATTAATAACAAAACGGATTATTCCGATATATAAAATATTAATTCCAATGGCTTTTGCTACTATAACCTTCCCAACCACAATTTTTTATTTTATCCCCTTCAGTTATTTCACGTAGAAATAACAAATTCGAACGATACTAAAAAACCGTGGGTTCCATCGTTTCTATGGTTTCCTTTTAAACGGTGAGGCCCTCTCTATACACCGGAGCCCTTTCTTTCATCAAAAGGTATTGGGAACTTGTATAGTTCCCATTCTTTGGCTCTACCTATCCATTATAGAGTAAATCGCTCTTTTCACAATAAATAAGAGTTATTCATACAGTGACGGTATTTAATTATGAAAGTTGGCTAAGTAGCTGACCCTTTAGTCCGTTCTTTTAAGATAAAGGAGCATAAGCCTTTTCTTTTTATTACTATTTCCTCCGCTTAATCGATAACCATTTGCTACCAATGGGGGAATTGCTTCTTCCAATCTCGATGATTGGATTTGCACCAAAGGAAACCATAAATTCCATATACCGTAGAAATCTAGGAGAGAGAAAATCTATCCTATTCATTGGTACCGATCATGGATATTTCATAAATTGTCTTATTTGTTTGAACTCATGATCTGAACGAGTCGCACATACACCCTAGCACATGTTCCTCGACGCTGAGGACATCCCTTAAGCGCGGGCGTTTTTCTAGCATTTCGTATTGGCTGTCTTGCATTTCTAATAAGTTGTTTAACCGTTGGCATGTCGTATGTATATAGAAAAAAAGGATTGGTTTAGATCGATCTTAACCTGATGATTCATCATCATGAAGTATTTCGATTTTTAGAAAATCGCATAAAACCCGAATTTAGGTTTGAAATAAATTTACAAGAAATTCAGCCACTACCAATCCTTAAACATTTCTGGAAACCATACGGGATCAGTATCGCAGTGCTCGTCAATCATTTCATCCCCTACAATATCGACAAGTCCATAAGCTTTGGCTTCGTCTGCTGACATAAAAACATCCCTTTCCATGTCTTCGGATACAACCCAAAAAGGCTTGCCTGTTCTTAGTGCATAAACCCTTGTGATCATTTCGCGAACTTTGTGTAACTCTTCCACTTCTAGTAAAAATTCTGGTGTCCTTGCCCGATAATAAGCACTAGCAGGTTGGTGAAGCATAATTCTAGCGTGAGGGAATGCTATACGTTTAGTGGGTTCTCCTCCAAGCAGAATGAAGGAGGCCATGGACGCGGCTATTCCGAGGCATATTGTATATATATCTGGTGTCACCGTTTGCATCGTATCAAAAATCGCCATTCCTGAGATTAGCCACCCGCCGGGGGAGTTTATAAACAAAAAAATATCGCTAATTCCATCTTCTATACTGAGATATACCATGAGACCTGTAATATGATTCGTGATCTCGCAACGAATCTCTTGACCTAAAAAAAGTGTCCTTTCTCGATACATAACATTGTATAAGTCAACCCAAGTCGCTTCTTCATCTCCGGGAATCCGGTAAGGTACTTTTGGAACACCAATGGGCATATTAGATTAATATTATTAGATTTAAGTAAGAAAACTACACTTTAATATGGAAACTTAAGAATGGAAGAGAAAGAAAGAATCCACAGTTTATTATCTTCATTTTTTCTTATTCTATAAGAATACTATAGATTCTATTAATACATAGATTGAAATGATACATAGATTGAAAAATTATACATATAAGGAAGGTAAGACAGATTGAATAAAGAAAAAGGGATCTGTGATTCGAATGATAAACAAAGAGGGATTAGGGATCTATTCTTCGTTTTTTGAAATAGCCCAAGCTACCCATTGCATATTGGCACTTATCGAGTATAGAATAGATCTGCTTCTCTTTCTTCTTACAAACAGAATTGGCTTCTTATTTTTAATGGAATGAAATAAATATTCACGCTTTCTGACACAGAATGTCCTAGAAGGGTTAGGTACATAGGATATGGATAGTCTTTTCCAATGCGATAAAATAAAACGACATCGTGTCTATTTTTCTTTGCTAAAGGGGTATTTCCATGGGTTTGCCTTGGTATCGTGTTCATACTGTCGTATTGAATGATCCCGGTCGATTGCTTTCGGTGCATATAATGCATACAGCTCTAGTTTCTGGTTGGGCTGGCTCGATGGCTTTATACGAATTAGCGGTTTTTGATCCCTCTGATCCTGTTCTGGATCCAATGTGGAGACAAGGTATGTTCGTCATCCCCTTCATGACTCGTTTAGGAATAACCAATTCGTGGGGTGGTTGGAGTATTTCAGGAGGAACTATAACGAATCCGGGTATTTGGAGTTATGAAGGTGTGGCAGGTGCGCATATTGTCTTTTCTGGCTTGTGTTTCTTGGCAGCTATCTGGCATTGGGTATATTGGGACCTAGAAATATTCTGTGATGAGCGGACGGGAAAACCTTCTTTGGATTTGCCCAAGATCTTTGGAATTCATTTATTTCTTGCAGGGGTGGCTTGTTTTGGCTTTGGTGCATTTCATGTAACCGGTTTGTATGGTCCTGGGATATGGGTGTCCGATCCTTATGGACTAACTGGAAAAGTACAAGCTGTAAATCCTGCGTGGGGTGCGGAAGGTTTTGATCCTTTCGTTCCGGGAGGAATAGCTTCGCATCATATTGCTGCGGGTACATTGGGCATATTAGCGGGTCTATTCCATCTTAGTGTCCGTCCGCCTCAACGTCTATACAAAGGATTACGTATGGGCAATATTGAAACTGTACTTTCCAGTAGTATCGCTGCTGTTTTTTTTGCAGCTTTCGTAGTTGCCGGAACTATGTGGTATGGATCGGCAACTACCCCAATTGAATTATTTGGACCTACTCGTTATCAGTGGGATCAGGGATACTTTCAACAAGAAATATATCGAAGAGTTAGCGATGGGTTAGCCGAAAATCTTAGTTTATCAGAAGCTTGGGCTAAAATTCCCGAAAAATTAGCTTTTTATGATTATATTGGTAATAATCCGGCAAAGGGGGGATTATTCAGAGCAGGCTCAATGGACAATGGGGATGGAATAGCTGTTGGATGGTTAGGACATCCCGTCTTTAGAGATAAAGAAGGGCGCGAGCTTTTTGTACGTCGTATGCCTACTTTTTTTGAAACATTTCCGGTAGTTTTGGTAGATGAAGAGGGAATTGTGAGAGCGGACGTTCCTTTTAGAAGAGCAGAATCCAAATATAGCGTTGAACAAGTAGGCGTAACGGTGGAGTTCTATGGTGGCGAACTTAATGGAGTAAGTTATTCTGATCCTGCTACTGTAAAAAAATATGCGAGGCGTGCCCAATTAGGAGAAATTTTTGAATTAGATCGAGCTACTTTGAAATCAGATGGTGTTTTTCGCAGCAGTCCAAGGGGTTGGTTCACTTTTGGTCATGCTACCTTTGCTTTGCTCTTCTTTTTCGGACACATTTGGCATGGCGCTCGAACCTTGTTCCGAGATGTTTTTGCTGGTATTGATCCAGACTTGGATGCTCAAGTGGAATTTGGAACATTCCAAAAAGTTGGGGATCCTACTACAAGGAGACAGACAGTCTGATACCACATTGCTATGGTATCTTTCGCCTCTCTTTTTTGATTTGACATGGGAAAAATCTCCTGTCCTTTCTTTATAAAAATAAAAGACTCTTTTTCTTTTTTTATATGGGAAATGATCCCAAATGACAAGTGAATAGGTGTGGAAGTTATAATTGTAAATAAACTACGATCGAATCTATGGAAGCATTGGTTTATACGTTCCTTTTAGTTTCGACTTTAGGGATAATTTTTTCGCTATCTTCTTCCGAGAACCCCCTAAGGTTCCGACTAAAAAATGAAATAATTTAATTGAAGTAAGAAGTCTCCCAGATGGGAGACTTCTTACTTCAATTAGTCTCCATGTTCTTCGAATGGATCTCTTAATTGTTGAGAGGGTTGCCCAAACGCGGTATATAAGGCATACCCAGTAAAGCTTACAAGTAAACCAGATATGGAGATGGCGACTAAAGTTGCTGTTTCCATTTTTATAGAATTTCAAGATTACAATGGATCTATGAAAAGATCGTGTATTTACAACTACAACGGAATAGTATACAAAGTCAACACCAATGATTAAATAGAATTTATGGCTACACAAACCGTTGAAGATAGTTCTAGACCTAGGCCAAAACGAACTGGCGCAGGTAGTTTATTGAAACCCTTGAATTCGGAATATGGGAAAGTAGCTCCGGGTTGGGGGACTACTCCTTTTATGGGGGTTGCAATGGCTTTATTCGCGATATTCCTATCTATCATTTTAGAAATTTATAATTCTTCTGTTTTACTGGACGGAATTTTAATGAATTAGGTTTCTACTAACTAAAACTATGAAGTCATAGTTTTTCCATCCAAAAAAGGTCTTTCTGCTTTAAGCTCCACATTTCTAGACATTCTGGTAGTTCGACCGTGGATTTTTTGTTTTGGTATCTCTGGAATATGAGTGTGTGACTTGTTAGAATTGATCCTATTGATAATACATAGAAAGCGCCTGTTCTCTCTATCAAGATGATTCTAATTCGTCGGATATTATTTATTCTAGTATCTGGAACACGAAATACATAGAGTTGATCAAGAAAAAAATAAGGAACTATGATTCATACTCACTATTTGGGCCTCGTAACCAGAGTGAAAAAAAATTCAAGTAGTTCTTAATAAAAAAAGAACTTTTCTTCCTTCCAATTTTGTTTGTCCAAAAGACAACTTTTTTTTTCTCTCGATTTTGTCGAGTTATTACACCAATTCCATAAATGATCATCAAGTGGTTCTTATTCGAAGAACCCTTGCCTTTTGTTTAGCTTGAGAATCAATCATCGTGGCTCTAGTATGAATCTAAGGTCTTAATTGAACTGATTCATAGGATCGCAACAAGATAATTTCTATTAGAAAACCACTATAAATTTTTATTTTTTTCCTAGTAAAATAAAATAAATAAAAAATAGGGAAGAGAAAAGTCAAGAGGCCTCTAATGATCAACATAAGGGAAAGAAAGACAGATGAGCCAACTTGAGATTTTTTGGCAGTATCATCACAAAGAAGAAATTCTGGATTTTTCTTATTTAATATCTTCAAGGCAAATTGATATAATCCCGCGGCTGATGAAGTTTTGAACTTTTTTTTTTCTAATATCCGTGTTGAAAATTTGTGTGTTTATGCTTGAGCCGTACGAGATGAAATTTTCATATACGGTTCTCGGAGGGGGAGTCGGGCTAGTTACCTATCTCAATAAAGTATATGATTGGTTTGAGGAACGTCTTGAGATTCAGGCAATTGCGGATGATATAACTAGTAAATATGTTCCTCCCCATGTCAACATATTTTATTGTTTAGGGGGAATTACACTTACTTGTTTTTTAGTACAAGTTGCTACGGGTTTTGCTATGACTTTTTACTACCGACCAACCGTTACAGAGGCTTTTTCCTCCGTTCAATATATAATGACGGAGGCCAACTTTGGTTGGTTAATCCGATCAGTTCATCGATGGTCAGCAAGTATGATGGTTCTAATGATGATCCTGCACGTATTTCGTGTGTATCTCACAGGTGGATTTAAAAAACCCCGGG